ATTTTATTCGTATAAATGACAAAATGGATCCCTTTTTCGATGTTTCAAAAAACTCCATTCTATTTTTTTTTTCTGATGATGTTTTTGAAAAATTAACTTCATTGATTGATTCCGAACATCTGTTCCTAGATAGTGATACTTTCAAAGTTAGAAGAAAGAAGGAATCACTCAATTTCCTGGATGACACAATCACATTATAATATATATATTTCTGCAGATCAGATATCATGCAAATCTTTTCTATACTAACAGAACTTTACTCTATTTATTTTAGTATCTCATCAAAGTAAATTTTTTTTTTATAAGTTTATTGAATTTGTTCAATAAATTTTTCTCTCTTTTTTTGTTTGTCCACCACTTCTTATACGTAATAAATCTAACAAAAATTATGAGAAACCTGGAAAAAAATCTAAACTAAGAATCGGAATCTTTGACGAACGGGATCAATAATTATTATTATTTCTACACAAGAAAGGGATGTGGAAAATTCCTTTTCTTGTGTCGAAGACTAGGAAGACGAATAATACCTCCTAAAATCATTTGTTCCCCTCATTTATCCTTTGCTTTATACTTTATATTCTCCGCTTACTTATGTCTAGTATCTAGTCGAATTTGATTCTATTAAAATAGAATAGAAAACTATTGATGCATTCTATGACATTTAAATCGGACAATAGTGACATAGTCACACCATTCCAATTTGGATTGAAAAAAACAAAGAAGGGGTAAAGTGAAAGAAAATAGTCTTCTTCACAATATACATACTATGCTAGGAATGCGGTACAAGTAATTCCCGATATCGATATCTGGTAGAAAAAAATAATATAAACAAACAAAAGTATTTTCATCATTTTTTTGATCATACATAATTGCCAACAAAAATGGGGTTCTTTTTACGAACTTTATGTTGATAAATTCCCGGATCTAGAAATTTATTTCGGACAATTGAACCTTCTCAAACTGTTTCTTTTTAAGAACCAAAAAGATTTGTGCCAAAATAACAGATCCCAAGAAGAACAAAAGGCCTTGGACACGTAATGTATCTTGAAGTACTATTTCTGCATCTCCCTGACCAAATCCACCCACATTAGGATTACTCGTTAATGGTTGATCAAGTTTGATGGATTCACCCTCTGAAACAAGAAGTTCTGGTCCTGGAGGGATAATATCAACCACTTGACGTCCATTCGATGCATCCGCTATGGATATTTCATATCCCCCCTTTTCTTTTCGTATGATTTTGTTTACTATACCTGCTGCTGTAGCATTATAAACTGTATTGTTACTCTTGCTCCCGTCGGGATAAATCTGGCCCCTTCCCCTGTTCCCGCCTACGTATATGGGATATTTTAAGAAATGAACATCTTTCTTAGCAGCGGGGTCCGGGGAAAGAATAGGAAAGGCGATTTCACTATATTTCTGACCAGGAACAGGACCTATCACAAGAATATTTTTTTTAGTAGGGCGATAGCTTTGAAAAGACAGATTGCCCATTTTTTCTTTCATCTCGGGAGAAATACGATCGGGGGGAGCTAATTCAAACCCCTCGGGTAAAATAAGAACAGCCCCCACATTCAAAGCCCCCTTTTTACCATTAGCAAGAACTTGTTTCAGTTGCATATCATAAGGAATTCGAACAACTGCTTCAAATACAGTATCAGGAAGTACCGCTTGTGGAACCTCAATATCCACAGGCTTATTAGCTAAATGGCAATTGGCACATACAATACGCCCAGTCGCTTCTCGTGGATTTTCATAACCCTGTTGTGCAAAAATGGGATATGCATTTGAAATGTATGTCCGAGTTATTATATATATCATGAGCGATACGGAAATGGATCGAGTAATCTGTTCCTTTATCCAAGAAAAGGTATTTCTAGTTTGCATGGTCCAATCATTGATCCCGATAATTTCTACAATAAATTAGGTAGGTCGCTAGTATAGTTCCCTATCCACGATTTTGATAGTTACTGAAAAAATTTTACTGGAATATAGGAGGAACCCCCTGGATGAATAGAAATATAAAAAGTAAGTATGATTTTGAACACTTTGCTTATGCACAAAGTAAAAAACATTATAAAATAAATTATAATTCGATTAATATAAGTGGATCTTTTTTCAGTCATTCATAGAATGATAAATCACCACAAGTGACGGAGATACACGATTTAAATAACGGAAGATCCAATATTTTAAAATTGTATCTAGAATGACTGGAAAAGTGGAAACAAGACCAGATATAATTTGATCATTATGAGCAAATCCAAAATCTTTGTAGACAGAGCCAAGCATTAGTTCCCAACCATGGGGCGAATGGAATCCGATACATAAATCAGTTAATAAAAGAATAGAAAAAGCTTTTATTGTGTCGCTTAAGTTATATAGGAATTCCTGAACCCAAGAGTTAAGAATAACAAGTTCTTCATTACCCAGAATAGAATAACCACTTAGAATAATGAAACAGATTATATTTGTCGAGAAGTGCAAAATCGTATAGATACGATCTTCATTGTGCATCTTGATCAATTGGATCGTTTCTTTGTGGATTCTTATATTAAGCTTTTGTAGACGTGTCTCCGGGTATTCCTTTATCATTTCGTCCAAGAGGAAGAGTTCCTCTAATTCTATGAATTTTTCTAGAATACGCTTTTCTTGAATATCATTCAAAAAAGTTTCGGATTGCCTAGTATTCCACCAATTAGTAACCCAATATTCCAGACTTTTATTAAATGAGAGAGAGATCCACCAGGGCAAAAATACTATAGATGCAAGATATAGAAGGGGAGTGAATGCTTTATTTTTTGCCATTTTTTTCATCTGTGAATTACCCACCTCATTCGGCGACTCTATGCAATCTAATATTTCTATCAAGCATGAGTTCTATTACAAGGTATCGAGCCTATGAATCTATTCCCTGTTTGTTATTTGTGATTCAGTGGGTAGTCCTTGAATCTAGAAAGAATACAGAAATAGAATAAGAATCCACTTCGAATTCGAATGAGGAAATAATAAAAAAATATTGTTTTGTTTCCAGATATCTCAATTGGTAAAATTCGAAGCAATTGCCTCCTTTCGATGAATGCCCGAAAAGCCATTTCAAGTAATTAATATTATTCGTATTTCGAGACGAAAGAACTCCCTTTCTATCAAAATATCAAATATCTATCAAAATATCAAATATTTCAAAAAAAAATGGCTACCCATAGTCCCGTAATAATTGAGATAAATTTCTGAAGAATATTGTGATGATCAAAAATGAGTGGCAAAACAAGACAGAAATTGGATAGTTATTGTTATAAGAGATCCAATCATTTGGTCATTAAGAAAGCCAAAAGAAAGGTCGATTAACAAATTAACAAAAGAGAGATAATTTACAAGATATGATCTATCTGTATCTAATGTATCAATTCAAAATACTGGACCGAAAATAAAAAGATGAATTCTTTTTCTTTATTCCGAAATATTTTGATATATGAGATGAATCTATTATTTCGATTTGTTACTTGTTTTGTTACTGAATTGAGTTGAGTGATTTCCATAATACGCATCCAATTTTTTTGGACAAAAAGTTTATTTTTATGGCTGTTACATATACGTCTACTTTGACTCGAATGATCGTTCTGAAGAAATTTCAGTTAAGTTATGCTATAGAAAAAAGGATTTTCCCTCCTGATGAGAAAGCATTTATTATTCAGTTCATTTCAAAATACTTCAATTGGTACACGCAAGAAATAGGCCAATTCCGCAGCTTTTTGTTCAATTTCTCGTGGAGTCAAATTCTCATCAGTACGAGTCAAGGGAATGGCTCCCTGGCCTCTGATTTCCATATAAAGGACACGACGGGCATAAATACCCTCTTTAACTTCTATTCTGATGGACTGAATATCTTTTATAAGGAATCGAAGGGCGATGCGACGATTTTTTCCAGGAAATCCCCAACGAAAAATACACACTATTCCTTCTTTTCTATCGAATCGATCATAACCACTACCTACATTCCACGAAATTGTGCACCACAAATAGGAGCTAATAAAGAGACCTGCGAGCCCATAGAACGACATCACGATCCCTTGTGGAAAAAAAATTATTTGCTGAGACGGAAATAAAGATATCAAATTCCTACCAAGATAACTGGAAGTTCCAACCAATAAGAATCCTAATGAACCTAAAAAAAGGATAAAGGCCCAGCAGAAATTACTTGTTTTTCGAGACCCCGTTATAAGTTCTATCCGTATATGTTCTGATCGCCAACTCATACTAGATCCAGTTGAATTTTATTGGAATTGAGAGAATAACCCAAAATTTTACTCTTTGTGTTTCCGAAGTAACGCTCATCAACTAGCACTATTCTGATGTGAACCTTTAGGAGTAATTCATCGAATTGTTGGGTAGATCTAAAATAATAACATACCCTTCATATAATCCCCTGTAGATATCTACATACATTTCGATACATTGACTTTCCATTTCAGACATCCGCCGATCCTGATCTATTTGAAAATCGCTATAATTCATTTACCCATATATCATGTTTCCACATGCATAAGAGCTCTTTCATTTATGTTCGGAGAAAGCCACATCTTATACCATATTCCACTAAATAGATATATGTGTTATGATCCAAGTCTAAGTCTTGAAAAAAAAAAATGGATGAGATTTTGTCCCATCGGATCTAAAAAATCTTGTTTTTTTGAATAGGAAGAAATAAAGAAGCCATTGCCATTGCCGGAAATACTAGGCCCACTAAAGGCACCAAAACAGAGGGTAAGTTGAAGTTTATCATAGAATGGGTACCTCGATTTAATATTTGTACCTTTTTTTTTTCTTATATTGTTATAAAGATATCTTATAATAATTATTAATTATAATTCGTATATAATTATCGTATATAATTATATTATAAGTGAGTATATATAATAATTGAGTATATAATAAGTGCAAGGAATGTAGAACTAAAGGACTTATTCATTTCATCTTTCTAAACGAAATATATGTATGAT